TTTCTGTCGATCCTTTCGGGTTGAGACCACATAGAATAATGATATTGCCATAAATGAAGAAAATAATATTTCCATTTATTAATGAGAATAGGCGTATTATTTGAAGAAATAATTAATTTTCCTTGATATCTAACATAATGCATAAAAGGATCTTTGCATAACTCCAAGATGTCTTGAAATTCATTATGAATAAACACTTTCACAAGATTTTTGATTTTTCGAAAAAAATATATTCGTTGAAAAAAGAATCCAGAAAATTGTGAACATAAATGAAAAGATTGATTACGCAGAAAAAAAAAGATGTATTCGTATTCACATATATGAAAATTATATATGAACAAGAAGAATCTTGGATTGGTTTTTGAAAAGAAACCATTCTTTGGAAGAATAAACCTATTCCAATTACAATACTCATAGAGAAAGAAACGTAATAAATGCAAAGAAGAGGCATCCTTCAACCAGTAACGTAGGGTTTGCACCAAGATCTCTAGATGGATGTGATAGGATATTAGTACATTTGACACAAAATCTAAATGGGACAATTTGTCCTCTAAAAAAGAAAATATTGAATGAATTGATCGCAAATTACGAAATTGATCTACCTCTTTCCTTTCTAAGGAAAATAGGAATCGAAAAGAAAATGGAATTTCCACCGTGACTGCAAATGCCTCAGATAGAATCTGCGAATACAAATTCTTGTTGTAAGCAAAGAACCTATTTTGTCTAGAATCAGTATCAAAAATAATCAACGGATTCTGTTGATATAGTCGAATAATTAAACGTTTAACAATTATTGAACTAATTCGTTTGTCATAACCGACATTTTCGAACCAAATAGATCTAATTGATCTCTTTAAAACATGATGAGCAAGTGTATAAATATACTCCTGAAAAAAGAGTGGGTATAGGAAGTTGTGTTGCCAAGATCTATTTAGGTCTAAATATCCTTGAAATTGATCCATTGGAAATTGTATTGGAATAAAAAAAAAACAGAAAGAAGGCCATTTATTGACTATGAAATGATATATAGTGCGATGCAGTCAAAACCAAAGTGTTATAGTAAGGAGATACTCTATATCTCGGGGACAGGTAAACTCATCAACAGACTCTCTATCCTCTCTTTCAATCTAAATAGTTTATATTTGTTTCTAGGATAACAAAACAAGATAGGTTAGAAATCCTTTATTTTTAAAACCAATCGCTCTTTTGATTTTTGAAAATCAATATATTTATCAATATGCTGCTTCTTCTACACATTTCTGTAGAACCCAGACTAGGACATAACTAATAATTAGGACTTATTTGATTAATAAAAACGAAACTAGATAAGATACTTGAATCATGCACTCAAGGAGAATTCTTCCCCCGTCCTGGGCACTAATCTATTTTTAACGTCTAATTAGATCGGGTAATCATTCAAATTTAGAACAAAAGCTCGTTGCTCTTTTTTTTTTTCCTTATAAAAACTGAATTGAAGTCGGAAAACTCTATCCATTTATTCATTCGACCCCATTCTGATTCTGAATTCATTTCATTTTTTTGAAATCCCAATTCGATCCAGTTAAAGTCAAAAAGTAAAAATGAAACATTGTCAGAATTCTCTATTCATACGACATGCTGTTTTTTCCAGTCATTCCTTTCAGGATCAGTCGTGGTCTTCCAAAGTCTACCAAAGGTATGAATGAATCCCTTACTTCATTGAAATGTGTAAAAGATGCTAGCCGCACTTAAAAGCCGAGTACTCTACCGTTGAGTTAGCAACCCGAAGAACAAAAAATTGGCAATGTTGGGTTGGATAAAAAACTAAAGAGATAAAATTGAACAACACAATCAAAACATCAAAATAGTAAAAAACCCATCGAAAATTTTCAATTCTTAAAGTTTCAATTCTTAAAGTAAGAAAAATTTATGAAATTCCCATTTTTTTAAATTCAAAATCAACAAATAGAATATTTTTAAGATCAAAATAAACGAACGCAAAAATCTATTTTGACTGAAATCAAGTAAAAAAAAAGCGAGTAAATGGATCCGTTTATCCACGATCGCATTATATTTGCTCAATTGACTCTTGTCAATATATATAAAAGAAGCAATATATATAAAAGAAGACAGGGTAAAAAAGAGTGTTACGAAATTCAATTAAAAAAAAAAAAAAGGGAGGGAGAGGGGGATCTACTAGAAAAACGTTAAAAACCTAAATAAGAATTTCCCCCTTCTACCTTTTTTTGATTAATTGAATTTCTTACGAAATTTATAAAAAACCCCGGCTCTTTTGAAAATATCAAAAAGAGTTCCTGTAGGTTGAGCACCCTTTTCAAGAAAATATAAAATAGCAGGAATATTTAAATAGGTTTGACTGTTTATAGGATCATAAAAACCCATTTTACCCAGATCTTTGCCTTCTCTTCGAGATCGACCATCGATTGCAACAATTCGATAAACAGCTCATTGGGATAGATGTAGACGAATTCTAACTCCCCCCAGAAACGTATACGAGGTTTTCGCCTCGTACGGCTCGAGAAATTGCAGTAATGTCATATATACAAGGTTAAATAGATCCATAAAGAAATTTGAACTAAAACGAAATAAATAATAATATTTATTGATTTTATTGATTTATATATTTTATTTTTTAGTTTCTAGCAATATTTTTTTAGTTTCGCCGATCTCTCAATAGAAAAAAAAAAAAAACACACACATTTTTCTTCTCATAACTCAAGTTGAATAACTATGAAATAGCTCAAACGAAAATCAGAAAAGCCTATTCATTTTTTGAGTAGTCTCTAATCCATCTTTTTTTGTCCCCATTAAAACAAAACCAACTCGATTTTGACCCGTCGTTCTTAATATAGTTGTCGAAACAATAAAAAAAAGAGGATTTTCTTGTTCCAAGATCCTTTATCTTTCCCGCGAATCATTAGGTTTAGACATTACTTTGGTGACTTAAAATTGCGTGAAAATGGCAGCAACATGCCCCTCCCTTTTTTTTTGTCGATAAAACGATTCATAGAAAAGAGGAAAAAAATCACTATACTTACAAAGTTGTTAAAACGTATTAATTAGCACTAACCCTAGATTCCTTGCCCTTGAGAACAGAATCAATAGTTTCGACTCGAGCTACATCACGTACTACCTTACACTCCAATCCAAAAAAACCCAAGGTTCGGGTGTAAGAGAACAAAAGATGTCGAGCCAAGAGCACATTTATAATTCAAATGGTGGATATAAGAATCCACGAACGATCCTCTCTGGCAAGCCACACGTTGCTTTCTACCACATCGTTTCAAACGAAGTTTTACCATAACATTCCTCCGGGTTTGAACTGGTATGTAATTGATTCAATTATGGAATCACGAATAGTCATTTGTTCGTTCGTTACAGTTGTTCCACGGGAATATTCTGTTTTGCAATTTCTCGGACGGACTTGCTTTTTTTACGAAGTCTTACCAAACAGAAAATTTCATATCAATTTTTTAATCTGAAATCGAACCAGAAAGATTAGAAACTAGAATATTAAGAATTCAAAAGTTTTATTATTGAATCCACATTCCATCTTCAAAGGATCAAATACTTATAAAATAACAAAAAAAATTGAATGAAAATGAAATAGTTCTTTAATTTAACTGAAAAAAATACCCACCATTTCGAGAGAATCAAACTAATGATCAAATAGACTCATCAAACTCAGCCATCCTTAAATTCAATCTCATTAATTACAGAAATAGAGACTGAAAAAAATAAAGTCTACTATTATTTTAGTTCATATTGAAAAAGACAATAAGAAAAAATTCATGATTTTCTTTTACGAGTAGTTTCGGCTAACCGAACGGGTTAAATAACGCTTAGTTAAATAAACTAAATTAAAATTAGAAATAAATAGAAATATAGGATATATGAATTACTTATTATTTTATTCCATACATTTCGATCCATTTTAAATTTGTGATATTTTTATCAAATATTTGATACTAAGGTTCAAAAAAAATACATAATGTATAACACTTTTTTTATAACTTCTTCTATTCATTTCATCTGCGGAATTTCCTCGAATTCATATTATAAACTATGTATGGAAATGAGTGTGTTTGATTATTAACAGTTATCTATATGAATAATAGTTCTATGAGAAGTTTCAACTAACTAATTTCTTTTAGCTTACTTAAGGATATTAACTCCTCTATACTAAGAGTATATATGGAATGAAGGGAGGGAGACAAAGGGGAGGTTCAATTTATTGTTAATTTGTTTGAAATTGATTTCAATTTCTTGAAATCTATAGTTCCTATGTTATCCAAATGACAACTTGATTCAGATCCATTTATGACAATTTTTCGTTATTCTCAAAATATCGAGATCCTATCTTTATAGAATCTCTAGATAGAAAACTTTATAGAATCTCTAGATAGAAAAAGGTATTCCCTGGGACGGAAGGATTCGAACCTCCGAATAGCGGGACCAAAACCCGTTGCCTTACCACTTGGCTACGCCCCATTTGTCAGTCTGTTCAATCAATACTAATAAACATTAGTCTTAGTACTGGTTGTTCGTCAATTCCAATCAACAAATCGATTGTTCCTAGGATTTTGCACGTAGAGCTAGCGGCAAAAATGACTTTATTGATCATTAGATAAAATTGAATTAAAATATTGTCTAAAATATGATTTCTTCTATTCTGCTTTCTCTTTTATTTTGAAAATCAAATGGTTTGTAATTGGGTGACTTTTCAAAAAAGGATTTTTTTTGAGTTTTCTTTTTGTGTTTTAACAGATATCCAATAAAACTCAATCAAAATTAAATTATCTCCAAGTTCAATACAGGAACATAATATTTATTATGCTTAATATCTTTAGTTTGATCTACTTCTGTTTTCATTTCAACTTTTATTTGAATTCAAATAGTTTTTTAGTAGTCAAATTGCCAGAGGCCTACGCTTTTTTGAATCCTATCGTAGATATTATGCCAGTAATACCCCTTCTGTTTTTTCTATTAGCCTTTGTTTGGCAAGCTGCTGTAAGTTTTCGATAAAATGTTGAGTAATGTACTAGACATTATTTATGCAAAAAAGAAAATTCTAATAATTATTCGATAAACTTTAGAATATGAACCCTCGATTCAAACAATTGATAATTGGAATTCGTTTCTTCTCATTCTGATTCTTTTTACAAACGTTGCTTTTGAATTTATTTCATTCTTTGATTTAGTGAAACCCCCCTTTCAGCCCCCCCAATAGGAGGTAGGAAAGGATGGAGATAGGAAAGAATTTTTTTTAATCAACCGACTTTTATTGCAAATAGATTTTCTTGTTAAGTTCTTTTTCTAGAAACCGTTTTGTTTAGTGGTGTCGAAATAGGATATGGGATAGAAAAAAGGATAATCTATTCTCTCTCTTTTTTTTTTTCAAAAAATGATTTTGGAGATTGTGTAATGCTTACTCTCAAACTTTTTGTTTACACAGTAGTGATATTCTTTGTTTCTCTATTTATCTTTGGATTCTTATCCAATGATCCAGGGCGTAATCCCGGACGTGACGAATAAAAGAAGGACTTGATATTGTACATTTTTGAATTCCAAAAAAAGATCAAATATGAATTCACCGACAAAAACGGAAAGAGAGGGATTCGAACCCTCGGTACGAAAAACTCATACAACGGATTAGCAATCCGACGCTTTAGTCCACTCAGCCATCTCTCCCAATTTTCAATTTTGAATCTTACTTTTCAAAAGTAAGATAGAAAAAAAAACTCCGTATGTCTATGTCTCGTTATCTTTACTTTATTAAAATTCGATTTTAGATTAGAATTCGAATCATATTAGCTAAAATCCATTATATATGTATATTATATATTGAAAAATAAAGAGTCGAAAGAATTCTTTCAAAAAACGAAAGAAACTCAAAAATATTTCTCTTCGGGCGAAATATATTATTTATTTTCTTATCCTGGCTAGGTACGCACCAAGCCAGGACTTTTTTTGTCCCAAATCATATATATTTATATTACAAAAAATATATTTAACAAAATTGACAATATACGGACCATTTTTCTTCGAGTCTATATCCAGAATAAAAGTTTCATTTTTTTTATTCTTCTATTTCTAGTGATATTGAATTATTGACTTCTATTTTATTTTTTCCTGATTATAGAATTAATATATTAATAATAATTAATATATTATCGAATTAATTATCGAATTAATAATCTAATTCTATGATTAGTAATATTCTTTATTTTATTTTCGTCCTTTTTTCTTCCCCCTCCTCTTACTCTTAGAGGTACTGTAACTTGTTATTGAGTTATTAATAATTAGGAGTCCTCTTTAACTAATTTTTCACTCAATTTATTGAAATAAGTCTAATAAAAAAACTAAAACAGCCATAAGCTATCATTTTCATTATGATTTTCGGATTCTATGCTCTTATTCGGATTCTGATTACGTCTGATTACGTTCTTTTCTTAGTCGACAAAAGATTTAGTTCTAAACAATAATAGCATTGTAGCGGGTATAGTTTAGTGGTAAAAGTGTGATTCGTTTTAGTAATCCCTTTTAGAGTTAAGGGGTCCCTCGGATTTGCTGCATATTCCGAACTCAAACTTTTTTTCTTAAAAGGATTCAATCCTTTCCTTTATCGACGAATTCAATAAGAAGTAGTTGAGGAAGAATCGCAATTCTCGTGATTTGAGTTCAAGGTTCAAATTTTTGATAAATTTTGAAAATTGGATTATCAAATAGCGAAACATAATTTGTTTTATTGGATCAAGATTCCAAATAACTATACGTATGAATAAAGAATCCATGGATAAAGATAGAAAAGTTTAGTTCGAATCGTAACTAAATCTTCAATCTTTCCGTATTCTTTTTCGAGATTCTCGAACGAGAAAGAAGAGAGATTAAAGCAAAATAGCTTATCTAGTAAATAAGGATGTCTTTAGTTTCCGAAGGACATTAACCTTTTTTTAGTTTTAGCTCGGTAGAAAGAAAAAAACTTTTCCTACGGATTCTATTACATTACATCAAATAGAAATAGAGAACGAAGTAACTACGAGAATATTGCTGGAATACCCGATTCTATATTCCAGAGAGAAGAGGGGATTGTCTAGAAAGCCGAATCTCTTTGAATGCATTCAAAGAGACAGCTGACATAGATGTTATGGTTCAAAAATTTTTTGATTTCATTTCGATCGTATTTCAATCTTAATAGTTATTCATACATCCATAAAGGAGCCGAATGAAAGCAAAGTTTCATGTTCGGTTTTGAATTAGAGACGTTAATAATGATGAATCAACGTCTACTATAACCCCTAGCCTTCCAAGCTAACGATGCGGGTTCGATTCCCGCTACCCGCTCATTAGAATGATATAGTATTCGATAGTAAAAGAATATTTTACTAAAATAAGATATATCATTAATCTTATATTCTATCATCATATAAGAATATTTTTCTCTTAAGAGTGTATCTTTACCATTGAATAGAGAGTTACGTAGATTCTACACAAGAAGTC